GAAAAACTCCACGAAAGAAAAATTAATGATTCATATAAATCGCTTAATGGTAAATGCCCCAAATACACCCAACGAGTAACTAATAATCCTGTTATGCAGAAAAAAGTAACTATCATACCCTTTTCTGACGAATCATATAGTCCTACGATTTCATCGACTAATAAAGTTATCAAATGAATTGTAATTACAATTGAAACGATAGAAAAGGATATATGAGTTAATATATGCTCTAAAGTTGAAAATATCATAAAAATTATTAAAAGGGGGTCCCGCAATTATAGGAATTGAAATCGGGAATTGAATTCATTATAGGACTTACTCTTTTAGAAGATGCCATGCCGCCACTCGGACTCGAACCGAGATGCTCTAGCACTGCTTCCTAAGAGCAGCGTGTCTACCTATTTCACCATAGCGGCTTATTCGAAATCATAATAACCTATTTTTATTCAATCGTCGAGATTGAAGGAGTTAATTAAATGCAATATTTTTTTAGGAAACCATTAAATTGATGAATAAAAACTTGTTTAAGAATTAGGGATTTAAACGTTTTCGTTAATAATATTTATTATCTTTTTATTTATTATTTTAGAATGTCAATTTTATTTAACTGAACTAAAAATGTAGTTTTTCGTAAGTTATTACTTTATGTTTTCCTAAAACAAAAATGTTACGGTTGGAACTAGATTATTTTGACTTCAATCCATAGATAGAACTAAAAGCAATGTTCTGTCTCGTTTGCATTTTTTAATGATTCATTTATTTTATTAATCTAAAATAAAAAAATAATTTTATCGATAAAATATAATTTTTATATAACACAATTTCAGCGATACACTCAAGGGGTTTTTGTAAATATTTGCATAGTTATTTTTATATGAATTCTTAGGGTTTTTCGTTGTGTAGAGAATTTGTGTTAAGATTTAGCAACCCAATTAAGTTAGGTATTAGTATGGGTGTATCAATTATATAACAATATTTTATATTTCTATCGAAATTGTACCGTACTTCAAAAAATACTTTATAAATTTTAAAATTAATATAATATATATTATATCTTTGATATATATTATATTTTGATCGATCTTTCAATCGAACCATAGGATCTAAAACGGATCACTCAAAATTGGCACATTAGTCATATAACTACCTAAAAATGTAAAAGGGGATTTTTTTAATTAAATTGGGTTAAAGAGTTTATATAGTGATAATAATTTAGAAAAATAATGATTTAGAAGATTATAAAACATATTTAAAACTAAATCAATTAGTTTCAACGAACCCTTCTTTTAATATATAATAATATATAATTATAATATATAATAAAAAATAAATTTATTTTTATTATTGATTCAAGTCGATGGGGAAAGTGAGAATCCCCATCCTGAAAATTATAAAATATACTAAAACGAAAGGTGAACCCTTGTGCTTGCATTTATCCTTTTTTCAAACAAAAAAGTACCATTAATTTTTCGAATTAAGTAGACAACAGAATTCTTATCTATATCAGAAATGAAAGAAAAAAGACGCCTTCTAAATTAAAACATTATGAAACTAATTATTTTTATTTATGATTTATATTTATTATATAAATATAAAATAATAAAATAATTTTATATATATATATTATTTTTTATTATATATAAATTATATAAATATAAATTATTTTACTATTATGATGTTAATTAAAATTCTTATAACTTATAAATATTATAAAAAAATTATAAACAAAATTAGATTACTTTTCTAATTAGACCGATTAGGATTTTTTATTGTATTGTTTGATTACTATTATTTATTTGGATTACTATTATTTATTTGTTACACAAAAAAAACTTTTAGAACTCCCGGTAGAAAGAGATTTCGCTAATGAAAAAGCTTTCAATGCTGCCCGATATCCCTTCCTTTTCCAAATATTTTTACGAATCCGTTTTTTTGAAATAGAGGTGCGTTTTTTTGGAACTGCCATTAAAAAATTATATTATAATAGGTTCTTCGGTTGGATGTGAAAGACATCTATTGTTCAAAAAAAAAATTTTCTTTACTCTTCTCTATCTATTTATTCTCTAAATCATACTCCCTTCATAAAAAAGGGGGGTGTGTAAAAATCGCATAAAATATTACTAACAACAATCCCCTATGCCAAATAGAATTGATTGAAGTTGATAAAATACAATACAAACAAAAAAGAAAAGATTGTGCGTTTAGTTTTCTTTCTATTTTCGTCGTGTTACATTTATACATGTAATAAAATACATCAAAAGGTTAATAACCCAACCCCTCTATCGCTTAATTAAAAAACTTTAATAATTTTCTATTATATTAATTAATTTAATTGGTCAAACTCGAAGAAAGAGTACACCCAACTTTAATTCTCAAATTCGAGTGGGACTAGTAGTTAATCTGTTAAAGGATACAAAATCTATAATTTTTTTATTATATTTTAAAATATTATAAAAGGCATTTTATTTGCCCTTTTTTTTTATTTTACATAAAATAAAGTGTTGGATATCATAGCATTTCCTACAAATAGCTTTTATTGTAATGGAAGACAATCAATTAGTTACAAAACAAATTGTTTAATGATTCTGAATAACCGAATTACAATTACAATAAATAGTTTTTATGGGTCAAGTTATGCGCTTTATGATTCATACCAAACACTGTTTTTGGTGTAATTATCTATCCTCGCTCTATAGATATAAAAGATATAAATAAATTATTGTAATACGTAATAATTATAATTAGAATGCAAATTTTATTTAAGTTTTATTTTATATATATTAATTTTTTTTTTATTAACTGACCCCTTTCAACAGAAAACAAATAAGAACCGGTGAATCAGAAACAATTAATTAAGAAAAATATTTTTTTTTTTTTTTTTTATGGAATATACATATCAATATTCATGGATTATACCTTTCATTCCACTTCCAGTTCCAATGTTAATTGGAGCAGGACTTCTACTTTTTCCAACGGCAACAAAAAATCTTCGCCGTATGTGGGCTTTTCCGAGTGTTTTATTGTTAAGTATAGTTATGATTTTTTCAGCCCATTTTTCTATTCAGGAAATAAATCACAATTCCGTCTATCAATATGTATGGTCTTGGACCATCAATAATGATTTTTATTTAGAATTTGGCTGCTTGGTTGATCCACTTACTTCTATTATGTCAATATTAATCACTACTGTTGGAATGATGGTTCTTATTTATAGTGATAATTATATGTCTCATGATCAGGGATATTTGAGATTTTTTGCTTATATGAGTTTTTCCAATACTTCAATGTTGGGATTAGTTACTAGTTCTAATTTGATACAAATTTATATTTTTTGGGAATTGGTTGGAATGTGTTCTTATCTATTAATAGGTTTTTGGTTCACACGACCTAGTGCGGCGAATGCTTGTCAAAAAGCGTTTGTAACTAATCGTGTCGGGGATTTCGGTTTATTATTAGGAATTTTGGGTTTTTATTGGATAACGGGTAGTTTTGAATTTCGGGATTTGTTTGAGATATTTAATAACTTGGTTTATAATAATGAGGTTAATTTTTTATTTGTTACCTTATGCGCCTTCCTATTATTTGCCGGCGCAGTTGCAAAATCCGCCCAATTTCCCCTTCATGTATGGTTACCTGATGCCATGGAAGGGCCTACCCCCATTTCGGCTCTTATACATGCCGCTACTATGGTAGCAGCAGGGATTTTTCTTGTAGCTCGGCTTCTTCCTCTTTTCATAGTTATACCTTACATAATAAATCTAATAGCTTTGACAGGTATAATAACATTACTTTTAGGAGCCACTTTAGCTCTTGCTCAAAAAGATATTAAGAAAAGCTTAGCTTATTCTACAATGTCTCAATTGGGTTATATGATGTTAGCTCTAGGTATGGGGTCTTATCGAGTTGCTTTATTTCATTTGATTACTCATGCCTATTCGAAAGCATTGTTGTTCTTAGGATCTGGATCAATTATTCATTCGATGGAAACTATTGTTGGATATTCTCCAGATAAAAGTCAGAATATGGTTCTTATGGGCGGTTTAAGAAAACATGTACCAATTACAAAAACCGCTTTTTTATTAGGTACACTTTCTCTTTGTGGTATTCCACCTCTTGCTTGTTTTTGGTCCAAAGATGAAATTCTTAATGATAGTTGGTTGTATTCACCGATTTTTGCAATAATAGCTTGTTCCACGGCAGGATTAACTGCATTTTATATGTTTCGTATCTATTTACTTACTTTTGAAGGACATTTAAATGTTTATTTTCAAAATTACAGCGGCAAAAAAAATAGCTCGTTCTATTCAATGTCTCTCTGGGGTAAAGAAGGAAAAAAAATTATTAAAACAAGCTTTCGTTTATTAGATTTTTTAACTACGAAAAACAATGAAAAAACTTATTTTTTAAACACGTATTGGATTAATAATAATGGAAATGTAAGAAGTATGGTACATCCGTTTATTAGTATTGCTCGTTTTGGCACTAAAAACACTTTCTCATATCCCCACGAGTCGGACAATACTATGTTATTTCCGATGCTTGTATTAGTTTTATTTACGTTGTTCATTGGGGCCGTAGGGATTCCGTTATTCAATCAGGAAGGAATGGATTTGGATATACTATCCAAATTCTTAAGTTCGTCTATAAACCTTTTACATAAAAATAGAAACCATTCTGTAGATTGGTATGAATTTATCACAAATGCAACTTTTTCCGTTAGTATAGCTTATTTCGGAATTCTTATATCGTCTTTTTTATATAAGCCTGTTTATTCATCTTTACAAAATTTAAATTTATTTAATTCATTTGTTAGAAGTGTTCCTAATAAAATTAAAGTTTTGGGGGGTAAAATAATAAATGTGATATATAATTGGTCATATAATCGTGGTTACATAGATTTTTTTTATGTAATATCCTTTACTAAAGGTATAAGAAGATTAGCTGAACTAACTCATTTTTTTGATAGACGAGTAATTGATGGAATTACGAATGGAGTCGGT